GCCATATGAATACTAAGTAATAATAGCATGGCACTTCGAATTCGATATGAGAAATTTTTGTATTTTTTTCAAAACATTAGATTCTGTATCGAGAGAGTAGTATGAGATAAGGGGTATTTCCGATTTTCTCTTATCTATCGGGAATTCAGTTCAGCGTCACAAACTTATTTGTTTTCATGCCGGAGAGTTCTTAACAATATTTATGTTATGAAAGAGTACGAAAAAAAAAAGATTTTTTCCTTATTTGATCGGATTAAAAAGAAACTTTGGGATTGCTGAATCACAGACAAAAAAAAGAAAAAATAAACATATAAAGCAACGGAGCCATCATAGTATTTTTGAACTCCTCCGAAAGGAAGGATGGCAATTTGATTATTTACCCATCTGAGTCTGATAGATTCTATTTTCTCTTTCTTCAATAGAAAGGAGGGGGGTCAATTTTCTTGTAGAGCCGTATGCACAAAAGATGCCTGTACGGTTGTTCAATTCTATCTTTTTTCTATTCTTTATCTTTCTTTTCTCTTTGCTTTATCATGCGAGATAGGGGAAGCTTTTATTTTGTTATATCATCAGGGTAATGATACATGAACCTTATAGTGCTTTTTATATGGCACAAGTAGGCGAATTTGTCATGGAAGCGGTAGAACTGATGAAACTGCGTGAAACCCTCACAAGGGTTTATGCAGAAAGAACGGGCAAACCCTTCTGGGTTGTACACGAAGATATGGAAAGAGATATTTTTATGTCAGCAACAGAAGCCCAAGCTTATGGAATTGTTGATTTTGTAGCGGTTCAAGGAAAATAACATGGATTTCGCGCAAATCTGTGATTTGAGATTTTATCTTCGAATTGAATATTCTATTAAATAGAAGTAATTCACCATCATTCGGTTAGGATCAATCTAAACCAACCCATCATATTATGTATACGATTCAACATGCCAACTATTAAACAACTTATTAGAAATACAAGACAGCCAATCAGAAATGTCACGAAATCCCCCGCTCTTCGGGGGTGCCCTCAGCGTCGAGGAACATGTACTAGGGTGTATGTGCGACTCGTTTAGATCATGAGCTGGCACAAAAGCAAGAAAACTACTTTTACAGTATCAATGATCAGTACCGGTGAATGGGATAGGATGGAAAAAGGAACTCCATCCATTATTAAAAAAAAAAACTCTACCATATCCCTCTATTGTGTATGAAGTTTATGGTTTCCGTTGGTGTAAATCCAATCACCTGAATTTAAGATGATAAGAAATTCTCCATTGGTAACAAATGGTTATCCATTAAGCGGAGGAAATCTTATTTAAACGGACTAAGAGGGTCAGCTACCCAGCAAACTTTCATAATTAAATACCGTTACTGTATAGGTAGATCTGATTGTGAAAGACCTATTACTGGATAATTCATGGGTAGAGCCAAAGCGTGTGAACTATACAAGTTCCCAATAACATCAATTAGTTGATTAAATAGTAAATTAAAGTATAAAGTAAAGGCTCCGGTGTATAGAGAAGACCTCACCGTTTAAGAAGTAACCATAGAAACGAAGGAACCCACTATTTCTTTTTTTATTTCTTTTATTTACTATATTTTTGATACCTAGGAAAATACAATTTCTTAGTTCTGTCTTATTTCGCAGTGAAATACCTAAAAAAAAAATCGTGGTCGGGAAGGTTAGAGTAGCCAAAGCCATTGGAATTTTGATTTTATACATTGGAAAAATTCGTTTTGTTATTAATAGACTAGGAAGGGGGAAAAGAATAACTGAAAGAAAGGCAATCAATTAGTTATTCGTCAAAGTTTCATTTATTCAATGACCAGAATTAAACGGGGATATATAGCTCGGAGACGTAGAACAAAAATTCGTTTATTTGCATCAAGCTTTCGAGGGGCTCATTCAAGGCTTACTAGAACTATTACTCAACAGAAAATAAGAGCTTTAGTTTCGGCTCATCGGGATAGGGATAGGAAAAAGAGAGATTTTCGTCGTTTGTGGATCACTAGGATAAACGCAGTAATTCGCGAAAGGGGAGTATCCTATAGTTATAGTAGATTAATACACGATCTGTACAAGAGACAGTTGCTTCTTAACCGTAAAATACTTGCACAAATAGCTATATCAAATAGGAATTGTCTTTATATGATTTCGAACGAAATCATAAAGGAAGTAGATTGGAAAGAATCCACCAGAATAATTTAAATGGAGTTACCCGGAGAATGAACTCCGGGAAGGTAGAGTAGAAATTAGTATGAGAAAATATACTAAAGTAGTCAAAATGAATGAACACGTTCAATTCAATAAAAACAGATTTCTTTTTTTCCGATTCATTTTTTCTTACGACACGATACTCAAATCTAGATTCACTCAAATCTAGATTCTTGTAATTATGATTCAAGTGAAGAAAAAGTAAGCCTATTTATTTCGGGCTTTAAAACCAGTAGTTCTAGCGGTCGACTCGGTTCTTTCAAATTGTTTCTCATTATTGAGAAAAGGTAAC